CTCAAGATTGGGTAAACGGCGAATCCAAGAGGTTGGTTTCTAATTTAAAAAAGTTAATTATGTGCGAAATAAAAAATAGAAAAATTCTATTTTTTGCGTAGTTGCATAAGAGGTTTTGGTTTTTTTGTAATCCCCCTTTTTTCTTTTTTAAAAATTGGGTATTCGTCTAATGACAAGTAAGAGAAGCATAGTAGATAGTATTAAAATAAAAATAGATAAAAAAAGAACAACGAATAACAAAATTCTAATAATCAAATATTTTGGATGTGGGGATTGTTCTATTGTTGTATTAGATCTAAACAAAGGATTTTTCTTGACCTAACTTGAAAGATGAGGTTTTATGCTTTATAGAATATAAAACAAAAAAAGACAAAAAAAACCTATAAAATAAAGGAAAAGATAATTGAAATGACTAATTAAGTTAAGTAAGTTAAGAGTTTTAAAGCCAATCTAGTTGGAAAAAGGGATTTGCTTTTTTGAGTGATCTCGTCACGTCACATTATATTTTTTTGATTATCATTCGAGAAATTTTGTGGTTGAATCCACTCGACTACTGAATCTACAAAGGAAATAAAAAAGGTAAACAAAGGGGGGTATAAGGTCAATATATTATTCTATCTAATTAGAAAATAAAATACATTTGAGACAATGACAATAAAAAAAACCAAAGAAAAGATTTTCCAATTTTTTTCTTCCCTATTTTGATTCAAATTTTTCAATGAAGTCAATGAAGTTACATGGCGCAGTTTTTATTATTCTTTTTTTTTAGTATTAGTTTACTCAAGATCAAGATTTTTCCAATGAATCAACTGCGTTGATTCTGAATCACGGAATGGGTACTAGATGTCAAATCAAAGATGCTGAATTTATTTCGTTTCTACTCCTGCCTGCCATGCCAGTCTATTTTGGTTTTTGTTTTGTGAATATTGTCTATAATGATTGATGAATCAAAAAGTTGCAATTGAACTTCTTATTTCAATTGGTATTTTTGCTTATCCTCGTCTCTTTCAAAAATGCAAATTTAGGAAAGTGCTTTCTAAACATATGTATAAAAAGAACATATTTCATTTAGCCCCCTCATGCCTACGATAACTAGTTATTTCGGTTTTTTACTAGTGGCTTTAACTATAACCTCAGCTTTATTTATTGGTCTGAGTAAGATACGACTTATTTGAAAATTTATTGAATTTGAATGAACGAACAATTTATAAAAACAGATTCTTATTTACTATTGCATAGATTCTATAGTTCTTTACTGTGCTAACTACCAATTCTAATTATCCGTCATTGAGATTCATGGGCAATACAGATTCACATTTATGGATAGATATTACCTCTCTTTTTCCCTTTCAAAAAAAAAAATTCAAAATGATTGAAGTTTTTCTATTTGGAATCGTCTTAGGTTTAATTCCCATTACTTTGGCTGGATTATTCGTGACTGCATATTTACAATACAGACGTGGCGATCAGTTGGACCTTTGATTAATTAATATCTCTTTCTTTTTTTTTTGACTCATCCCCCCTCTTTATTAATTCATTTAATTGAATCTAGGGGAGGTCAAGTCAGATTGCTATTGAATTTTTTTATTTCAATTTTAGTTCGGTGTCATTCATTTTTTACCTAACAAGAGCAGAATCACGCTCTGTAGGATTTGAACCTACGACATTGGGTTTTGGAGACCCACGTTCTACCGAACTGAACTAAGAGCGCTTTCTTATCACAATAAGATAAGGCTGTAATAGAAAGGGGAGGATTCTTTATATATATATATATAAAGGATATCTTGCACACCTATACTATTATATATGATATAGAATAATAGTATTAAAGATTCTGTATGTTCAATTTTAATCGATCTAAAATTGCTCCTTCGTTACTGCGCAAAGGAGAAGTAATAGGTAGGGATGACAGGATTTGAACCCGTGACATTTTGTACCCAAAACAAACGCGCTACCAAGCTGCGCTACATCCCTTTGAATTGGTCTACAGTGTCATTATAGAGAATCCCTGTCTTGTTTTCCACACTTTGAATTCCTCTATTGATATAGAATATCAATTTTTCTTGCTACTTCCGCTTTTTTATCTCATATCATATAAAGACCCTATAATAAATAAATGAATTCATTTATTAATCTTTTTTGTGGAAATTCTTGGGTGGAAAGTTACATATTTTTCCGTTTTAAGAAAAGGAAAATCTTATCTATCAAATCATTGTCCATTTTCATTTGAATTAGGGATTTCCCATCCAAATAGATAAATAGAAGTGGTCCTTAACTACATATTCATCTGATTATATATCTAGTACCATATTGTAATACAATAAAAGGGGGTTTTAAATGCGAGATCTAAAAACATATCTTTCCGTAGCACCAGTACTAAGTACTCTATGGTTTGGTTCTTTAGCAGGTTTATTGATAGAGATCAATCGTTTATTCCCGGATGCGTTAACATTTCCTTTTTTTTCATTCTAGTTATTTATTGGCGTGGGACGGGGTGAAGGAGTTTAGAGATACAATCAAATATCTGATCCCCCTTTTTCGTTTTTTAGAAATAGTAGATTCAACCGCACCGAAATTCGGGGTTCAGGCTCCAATTAAATGACTAGTCGAGGGAAAATTGAAATGCGGCTAAGGCAACATCTATAAAATATTCTACAAAAGGCTTCGATGAAATACTCCACTGTGATTCTATTCTAAATTGTGATTCTAAATCTAAAAAAAGTTAGAAATCATTGTATTACTTATTATTTACTATATATATATATTTTTTTTTTTATATTGATTTCAATTGATTACAACGAAATCATTCCTAATTTGATTTTGAGTTAGCAACTTTTATTTTTTTCTTATTTGTTTTTGACCATAAAATCAACAGGATAGGATAGGGTGGGGTGGATTAAAACCAAAGGGGGGTTTATGGCTAAGAGTAAAGATGTCCGAGTAACTATTATTTTGGAATGCACCAATTGTGTGCGAAACGGTATTAATAAAGAATCAACGGGCATTTCCCGATATATTACTCAAAAAAATCGACACAATACGCCCAGTCAATTGCAATTGAGGAAATTCTGTCCCTATTGTTACAAACATACAACTCACGGGGAGATAAAGAAATAGATCAAATCGAGTGCCTGTATGTCATATGTTACCCCTCTACCAAGGAATATGAAAATCTGACTTACTTTAGGTATAGAATTAGTTATATGTAATGTCACTATTAGTGCATAGAATATATTATTCTTTTTTTTTTATTAAATTATTTCTATATAATTATTTATTACATATACATAAATCTAGAATAAATCGAGAATAATAAATAAACAAAGAAAATCTTAGAAATTCCATAATTTGGTCCGATCTAAATAGGACTAAATAAGATTTTTAAATTTAAGAATTAGAAATATGGATAAGGATAGGATTTTGATTTTTTTTAGAGATAAGGAATAAACAAATTATGGATAAATCCAAGCGATCTTTTCGTAGGCGTTTGCCCCCGATCCAATCGGGGGATCGAATTGATTATAGAAACATGAGTTTAATTAGTCGATTTATTAGTGAACAAGGAAAAATATTATCTAGGCGAGTAAATAGATTGACTTTAAAACAACAACGATTAATTACTATTGCTATAAAACGAGCTCGTATTTTATCTTTGTTACCCTTTCTTAATAATCAGAAACAATTTGAAAGAGGGGAATCGGTCACTAGAACTAGAGGTCTTAGAACTACAACTAAATAAAATAAAAATGGGCTTATCCTTCAATTTTCAATTGAATCAAAATTCAAATCCGAACTCAAGCGTAGGTTGATGTTTTATTCGAAAAATCCGATAATCAAACAAACTTAAATTCACTTGTAGTGTTGTAAGAATAATAAAAATAAAACAATCGAGTCGGGAAAGGAAAATCATTTTTTTTTGAGCGTCTTTTTTTGCTCGTTTTGTTTCGATGGCCTTATCATCATCATCATTTTTTTTTTTTCGTACTAATTTATATTCCACCCTCTCCGAGTTTATTCTCGAGGAAACTCCATTTTAAAGTATTTCGGTGGATTCCTTCCGATTCACTTATTCTTTTTTTTTTATAAATCTTTTTCTTAATAAATCGCTTTAGAAATCATATAAAGACAATTCCTATTTAATATAGCTATTTGTGCAAGTATTTTACGATTAAGAAGCAACTGCTTACGGTACAGGTTGTGTATTAGTGTACTATACCTATAGGATACCGACTCCGCGCGAATTGCTGCATTTATTCGAGTGATCCACAAACGACGAAAATCTCTTTTTTTCCTACCTCTATCCCGATGCGCCGAAAACAAAGCTCTTATTCTTTGTTGAATAATAGTTTGAGTCACTTTTGAATGAGCCCCTCGAAAACCTGATACAAAGAAACGCATTTTTCTTCGACGTCTCCGAGCTATATATCCTCGTTTAATTCTGGTCATTGAAGAAAAGAAACTTTGATGAATAACTCATTCTTTCTTTCAGTTATTCTTTTTCCCTTTACTAGTCTATTAATAACAAAACGGATTCTTCCAATGTATAAAATAATAATTCCAATGGCTTTTGCTACTATAACCGTCCCGACCACGAGTTTTTGCCTTTTTTAGGCATTTTATTTTGCCTAGAAATAAGAACTTAAATATTAGGTTAGGTATAAAAAAAGCATAATCACTAAAAGAGTAGTAAATAGAAATGGCTAACTAGTGGGTTCCATCGTCTCTATGGTTACTTCTTAAACGGTGAGGTCCTCTCTATACACCGGAGCTCCTTACTTCATTTAATCAATGAATGCTATGGGTAACTTGTACAATTCACACTTTTTGGCTCTACTCCCCATGTCCAATAATAGATCTTTCATAATCAGAGACCTATCTTATACAGTAACGGTATTCAATTATGAAAATCAGTTGGGTAGCTGACCCTCTTAGTCCGTTCTTGGAAGCATAAATTTTTCCCTTTTCAAATAGGATTTTAACCGCTTAATGGATAAGCATTTGCTACCAATGGATACTTTTTTTTCATCTTAAATTACAAATGGAAGTGATTGGATTTGCACCAATGGAAACCAAAAATTTCATACACAGTAAGATATGTTAAATCTATCTTTTTTAGTTTTTAGATAGTGAAGAGAAGAACCCTATTTACTGGTACTGATCATTGATACTGAAAAAGAAAGGGTTTACTTTTGTTTCAGCTCATGATCGGAACGAGTCGCACATACACCCTAGTACATGTTCCTCGACGTTGAGGACATCCCCCAAGAGCAGGGGATTTCGTGGCATTTCTGATTGGCTGTCTTGCCTTTCTAATAAGTTGTTTAATAGTTGGCATGCTAAACCATATACATAATGGGCTGGTTTAGATCGATCCTAACCGGATGAAATTCTGAATTCTTTCTTTTGATGTTGAATATTATATAGAAATAGAATATTAACCCCTTACCTTAAGGTTCACTTTTCTTAACTGAAGTGGTTAAGAAAAGTTAAGAAAGAAGGAATAAGATAAGGAAGGGGGTTAAATCACTCAACTTTCAATTGTGGATTTGCGTTAAATCGATGCTATTCTGACAATGATATTATCCGATATTATCAACAATTCCATGATCTTTGGCTTCTGTTGCTGACATAAAACTATCTCTTTCCAGGTCGCGCCATATAGCAAACATGCTCTGGCCCGTTTGGTCTACATAAGCCGTTATGATGCTGTTGCGAATGCGTATTAGTTCGTCAGTTTCCATGGTATATTGTCCCGTTTTTTCGTCACAATAAGCGGAAGCGGGTTGATGCATCATTACCCTAGCGTGAGGGAATGCCGTACGTTTGGAACGTTTTCCTCCGACTAAGATAAAGGATGCCACTGAAGCGGCCAATGACACGCACGTTGTAGACACATTTAAGCATTGCATAGTATCGTAAAGAACTAGTCCGGGAACTACAGATCCACCAGAAGAGTTTATAAACAAAAAGATATCTCTGGTATCAAACTCCCCACCAAGATACAACATAAGAGAAACAAGTTGATTCGAGATCTCGCTCCCAACATCTTGGAATAAAAAAAGATTTCTTTGTTGATAAAGTCCGTTGTATAAATCAACCCAAGATGCATCTTCGTCTTCAGGCATTCTGAAAGGTACTTTTGGCATACCAAGCGGCATAAACTAAAAGAAAAAAGAATTAAATACTCAATTTCACTTTGATATGGAAGCGTAACAATGGATTTATTGTCTTAATACCACTGGTCTTTTGTTTATCCTATTTTTTATTTTAATCCTATTTTATTTTATTTTATACATAGATTGAATAATAGTCAAGGTCATAAAAAAAAAAGAAAACAGAATGAATGAAAAAGAATTCTGACGAATGTGCCCTTTGAATGATGAACAAATATGGGCACATTCGTTCATAGAAAATGAGATTAACCCCCATTGCGTATTGCTACTTATCGGATATAGAATAGATCTGCTTCTCTTTTTCTTCTTCTGAACCAGACTCTTCCATTACATTATTAGTAAATTACATTATTAGTAAATTAATGGAACAAAGCGTAATCTTTTTTCCGAAATAGTCCACCGAGGGGGGAGGTACGTAGCCTATTCCAATGCAATAAAGTTACAGAGTGTCTATTTTTCGTTGATAAAGGGGTATTTCCATGGGTTTGCCTTGGTATCGTGTTCATACCGTCGTATTGAATGATCCTGGACGTTTGCTTTCTGTTCATATAATGCACACAGCCCTGGTTGCTGGTTGGGCCGGTTCGATGGCTCTATATGAATTAGCAGTTTTTGATCCTTCTGACCCCGTTCTTGATCCAATGTGGAGACAGGGTATGTTTGTTATCCCCTTCATGACTCGTTTAGGAATAACCAATTCATGGGGCGGTTGGAGTATTACAGGGGGGACTATAACCAATCCGGGTATTTGGAGTTACGAAGGTGTAGCCGGAGCACATATTGTGTTTTCTGGCTTGTGCTTTTTGGCAGCTATCTGGCATTGGGTGTATTGGGATCTGGAAATTTTTAGTGATGAGCGCACAGGAAAACCTTCTTTGGATTTGCCCAAGATCTTTGGAATTCATTTATTTCTCTCAGGAGTGGCTTGCTTTGGTTTTGGCGCATTTCATGTAACAGGATTATATGGTCCTGGAATATGGGTGTCCGATCCTTATGGGCTAACTGGAAAGGTACAACCTATAAATCCAGCATGGGGTGTGGAAGGTTTTGATCCTTTTGTTCCGGGAGGAATAGCCTCTCATCATATTGCAGCGGGGACATTGGGCATATTAGCGGGCTTATTCCATCTTAGTGTTCGCCCGCCCCAACGTTTATACAAAGGATTACGTATGGGAAATATTGAAACCGTCCTTTCCAGTAGTATCGCTGCTGTCTTTTTTGCGGCTTTTGTTGTTGCTGGAACTATGTGGTATGGTTCATCAACGACTCCCATCGAATTATTTGGTCCTACTCGTTATCAATGGGATCAGGGATACTTCCAGCAAGAAATATATCGAAGGGTTAGTGCTGGGCTAGCCGAAAATCAAACTTTATCCGAAGCTTGGTCTAAAATTCCCGAAAAGTTGGCTTTTTATGATTACATTGGCAATAATCCGGCGAAAGGGGGATTATTCAGGGCGGGTTCAATGGACAACGGGGATGGAATAGCCGTTGGGTGGTTAGGACACCCTATCTTTAGAGATAAAGAAGGGCGTGAACTTTTTGTTCGTCGTATGCCTACTTTTTTTGAAACATTTCCGGTTGTTTTGGTAGACGGAGATGGAATTGTTAGAGCCGATGTCCCTTTTAGAAGGGCAGAATCAAAGTATAGTGTTGAACAAGTAGGTGTAACTGTTGAGTTCTATGGTGGCGAACTTAATGGCGTAAGTTATAGCGATCCTGCTACTGTGAAAAAATATGCTAGACGTGCTCAATTGGGTGAAATTTTTGAATTAGATCGTGCTACTTTGAAATCTGATGGTGTTTTTCGTAGCAGTCCAAGAGGTTGGTTTACTTTTGGACATGCCTCGTTTGCTCTGCTCTTCTTTTTCGGGCACATTTGGCATGGTGCTAGAACCTTGTTCAGAGATGTTTTTGCTGGTATTGATCCGGATTTGGATGCTCAAGTAGAATTTGGAGCATTCCAAAAACTTGGAGATCCAACTACAAGAAGACAAGTAGTTTGATTCAAGATTGCTTTGTCATTTTTGCTTCGATTTTTTCTTTTCTGTTTGTGATTTGACATAGGCTTAGGTTGCTGGAAAAATCTTGATTTCAATCAATACCTTTTTATCCCCGCTCTTTCTCCAGGAAATGATCTAAAATAAACAGGCATGGAAGCTATAATTGTAAACCACAATCGAATTTATGGAAGCATTGGTTTATACATTTCTTTTAGTATCGACTCTAGGGATCATTTTTTTCGCTATCTTTTTTCGAGAACCGCCTAAAGTTCCAACTAAAAAATAAAATGATTTTTCATTCCCTCAGTTAAAGTAATGAGCCTCAAAATATTCTATTTTGAGGCTCATTACTTCAACTAGTCCCCGTGTTCCTCGAATGGATCTCTTAGTTGTTGAGAGGGTTGCCCAAAGGCAGTATATAAGGCGTACCCAGTAAAACTTACAAGTAAACCAGATATAGAAATGGCGACTAAGGTTGCTGGTTCCATTATTTTAGAATTTCAAGACCACAATGGATCTATGATAAGATCGTTTATTTACAACGGAATGGTATACAAAGTCAACAGATCTCATTGAATACAAAATAAGATTTATTATGGCTACACAAACTGTTGAGGGTAGTTCTAGATTTAATCCAAGGCCAAAGCCAACTACTATAGGGTCTTTTTTGAAACCATTGAATTCGGAATATGGTAAAGTGGCCCCTGGATGGGGAACGACTCCTTTGATGGGTATTGCAATGGCTCTATTTGCAGTATTCTTATCTATTATTTTGGAGATTTATAATTCTTCCGTTTTACTGGATGGAATTGCGATGAATTAGATTCACAAGAACCGCGAAGCCCGAGTTTTTCAATCAAAAAAAAGCGAATAGGTCTCGTATTTTAGCCCATGTTTTTTGGCAGTTCGACCGCAAAATTTCTTTTTTTTTTTTCTGTATTTCCGGAATATGAGTGTGCGACTTGTTATAATTGATCCTATTGATAGTACAGAAAAAGGGATCTGTCGTCTTGATAGAGATCGTTTTAGCCCGTCGAATATTCATTTTAGTATCTGGAGCACGGAATATATGAAATAGATCACGAAGTGTTCGAACTACGATTCATATTTCATATTCAAAACAAACCTCGCAGCCGGACTAAAAAAAAATTTCAAAGAAAATGAATTCTAAATAGAAAGATTTTTTTATTCTTTCAAATTATCATTTCTTTATGTTTATTTTGATCAAAGGACAAAGCTTTCTTTCTATTGTTCTATCTAATCATTAAATAAGTTGATGATTCAATGGTTCTTACTCAGGGAATCTTTGTGCTTAGTTTCAAGGTTTTTTTTTTGAATTATCGTGGTTCTAGTATGAATCTGGGGTTTCAATTGATTCATAGGGTCTTAACAAGATAATGCCTATCAATAATAAAGAAAACAAGAAAAAAAGTTATATTCCAATAATAAATCAAAGCAAAGAAAAAGAAATTAGGTAGGTAAATAGAAGATTCAAGAGGCCTGTAATGATCAACATAAAGACGAATGTGCCGACTTGAGTTTTTGGCATTCTAATTACAAAGAAGGGCTTTCATTATTTTTACTCGTTTGTATCTTTTCTTTAGATAAATAAGATTGAATGCAAGGGTGAAGAAGTTTCAACCTTTCTATTCTGTCTTCCTTTCCGTCAGCCAGTATTGGGGTGTTTTTGTTTGAGCCGTACGAGATGAAATTCTCATATACGGTTCTAAGAGGGGGAGTCCTCGTTCTTGGTTTACCTATCTCAATAAAGTCTATGATTGGTTCGAAGAACGCCTCGAGATTCAGGCGATTGCAGATGATATAACTAGTAAATATGTTCCTCCTCATGTTAACATATTTTATTGTCTAGGAGGAATTACGCTTACTTGTTTTTTAGTACAAGTAGCTACAGGGTTTGCTATGACTTTTTACTATCGTCCAACTGTAACTGAGGCCTTTGCTTCTGTTCAATACATAATGACTGAAGCTAACTTTGGTTGGTTAATCCGATCGGTTCATCGATGGTCGGCAAGTATGATGGTCTTAATGATGATCCTGCACGTATTTCGTGTTTATCTCACTGGTGGTTTTAAAAAACCTCGGGAATTAACTTGGATTACGGGCGTGGTTCTGGCTGTATTGACCGCATCTTTTGGTGTAACAGGTTATTCTCTACCTCGGGACCAAATTGGCTATTGGGCAGTTAAAATTGTAACAGGCGTACCGGACGCTATTCCAGTAATAGGATCGCCTTTGGTAGAGTTATTACGTGGAAGTGCTAGTGTAGGACAATCCACTTTGACCCGTTTTTATAGTTTACACACTTTTGTATTACCTCTTCTTACTGCCGTATTTATGTTAATGCATTTCTTAATGATACGTAAGCAAGGCATTTCTGGTCCTTTATAAAGAATATAGACCAGATCTTAGATATTTTGAATTTCTTATTTATCTTATATCTTATTAGTTGGAGGAGGAATATATAGTATTTCATTGCTACAAATATGGATTATTCAAAAAAAAAATAAGACATGTGTTTGGATATTTCCTTTCAACTCTACAAGATTCTATTATTTATTTGACATGAATAGTTGAGGGGAATTCTCCGAGGAGAAAGTGGATTATGGGAGTGTGTGACTTGAACTATTGATTGGAGCCGTGCAGAAATATTTCTTTCTCTGCTACATTAGAATTCACAACCAAATGTATCTTTGTTCCAACCGCCGTGTAAGTTCCATACCATACAAAGGATAGGCTGGTTCACTTGAAGAGAATCTTTTCTATGATCAGACCCGACCGATATCTTGCATGAACGGGCTCCGTAAGATCCAGTAGAATAAGGGATTTGGCCCAATCAAAATTCATATGTTTTATCTTTTTTTTGACTTTTTTTATTTCTTACATAGTATGGAAATGCATTCATTTCCTCTGCATCGACCCGATTTATTATATATACTATCGGAGTGAAACAAGGGATCTAAAGAAGAGCAAAGGCTAGACTATTTTAGTAACAAGTAAATCTTTTGTATGTGAAAAATCTTGATCTTTTTGGGGGAGAAGAGCGAATCACAGGCAAGGTGTGAGACAACCCAGAAAGCACTTGATCATAATCAACTTTGTAAGCCAAGCCTACTTGGGTATTGAGCATTTTTTTACCTGTAATAATTGAATTTCTTGGACTTTATAGTTTCAAATTTTGAAACTGGAATCGGATAACTTTTTTCTTAACGATTCTATAATTATATGGAATATAGAATCATTTATATATATATATATATGTATGGATAAGATATAGATTTAGTTTATTATGTATCCATTTGTGTCCATTTGATTTCATTGGTTCTTGCTTGAGCCGGATGATGAAAAATTATCATGTCCGGCTCTGTCGGGGGATGGATTTATAAGAATTCACCTATCCCAATAACAAAAAAACCCGATTTAAACGATCCCGTATTAAGGGCTAAATTAGCTAAAGGTATGGGTCATAATTATTATGGAGAACCCGCATGGCCAAATGATCTTTTATATATTTTTCCCGTAGTAATTCTCGGTACTATTGCCTGTAACGTAGGCTTAGCCGTTCTAGAACCTTCAATGATTGGTGAACCCGCGGATCCATTTGCAACTCCTTTGGAAATACTACCCGAATGGTATTTCTTTCCCGTATTTCAAATACTTCGTACAGTACCTAACAAGTTATTGGGTGTTCTTTTAATGGTTTCAGTACCTGCGGGATTATTAACAGTACCCTTTTTGGAAAATATTAATAAATTCCAAAATCCATTTCGTCGTCCGGTAGCAACAACCGTCTTTTTGATTGGTACTGCGGTAGCCCTGTGGTTGGGCATTGGAGCAACATTGCCAATTGATAAATCCCTAACTTTAGGTCTTTTTTAATTTTCAATGGATTCGCTTATTAAATTGAGTCAATTGTAAGTAAAATAACACGGTGTGTGTATCTAGGGAGAATTCACTTTCACTTTGAAGTGACTATTCCCTAGATACATCATTTATTCAATTCTGGCCCGACTATATGGATTTGGATTGTGCTGAAGATTGAATGAAAACCTATTTTTTTTTTTGTAAATCAATTTCGAAATGCTTTTTTACTTCTTTTCTATAATGTCCAATATCTGTTTTACATCTTCTCTGTGAAAATTTTCAATTTTCATAAGGTCTTCCTGGCTCTTATTCAAAAGGTCGAAGAATGTATGTATATTGGACGTTTTAAGACAATTATAGATTCTGGGAGGCAACTCTGATTGGTCAATAAAAAAAAATTTCAATGCTATTTCTTTTTTCTTTTTTCTTAGTTTAGTTAATTTATCATAAAAAGGAAAAAAAGGTAAAGTAACCTTGTGTTGAATGTTCTCTAAATGTGACTTTTCCTCTTCCGCATGTAGAAAAGGAATAAATAAGTCAATCAAATTCCGGGAAGCTTCGTGAAGTGCTTCTTTAGGAGTTAAACTTCCATTTGTGCATATTTCGAGAAAAAGTATTTCTTGTTTTTTATTACCATTCCCATAAGAATGAATACTATGATTTACATTTCGAACCGGCATGAATACAACATTATCTATAGGATAACTTTTGTCGTGAAAGTTATTTGGCGTTTTTATACAGTATCCTCTATTCCTTTCAATTTGTAATCCAATACACAAATCAATTGGTTCTGTTAGGCTAGCTATATGCTGTGTATTATCAATTATTTCCACAGACGGCGGTAAGATGATGTCTTGAGAAGTTACATATCCGGGACCTTTGACACAAATAAATGCCTTGCGAGTTCCATACAAATTACTTCTCAAAACAATTTCTTTCAAATTCATTAAAATTTCATGTACCGATTCTTGAATACCCGCTATGCTAGAAAATTCATGTGGTACTTTCTCGGATTTTGCGCGTGTAATACATGTTCCTTCTATTTCTCCAAGCAAAGACCTTCGCATCGCAATGCCTATTGTGTCGGCCTGGCCTTTCATAAGTGGAGATAGAATAAAGCGTCCATAATAAAGACGTTTACTATCTATTCTTGATTCAACACACTTCCACTGTAGTGTCCGAGTAGATACTTTTACTTTCTCTCGAACCATAGTAATATTTTTTTGTCTTTGATCAACTCATTAAATCATTTATTTCTCTTGAAATCTCTTTAGTCTTTATTTTGATTCCTACACACGTCTTTTTTTAGGAGGTCTACAGCCATTATGTGGCATAGGAGTTACATCCCGTACAAAATTTAATACTAAACCACTTCTACGAATAGCTCGTAATGCTGCATCTCTTCCGAGACCCGGACCTTTTATCATAACTTCTGCTCGTTGCATACCTTGATCCACTACTGCTCGAATAGCATTTCCTGCTGCGATTTGAGCAGCAAAGGGCGTCCCTCTTCTTGTACCCCTGAATCCACAAGTACCGGCAGAGGACCAAGAAATCACCCGACCCCTTACATCTGTAACAGTAATAATGGTGTTATTGAAACTTGCTTGAACATGAATAACTCCCTTTGGTATTCTACGTGCACCCTTACGTGAACCAATGCGCACATTCCTGCGTGAACCGACTTTTGGTATAGGTTTTGCCATATTTTATCATTTTATAAAAATAAGTCAGAGATATATGGATATATCCATTTCATGTCAAAATAGATCTTCTATATTTTATTTGTTTATCGTTTTCTTTAAAATTGAAGATTGCTTTAGGAGTCTCTTTTTTTTTTACTAGAAGAATTATCCTTGTCTTTGTTTATGTCTCGGGTTGGAACAAATTACAATAATTCGTCCCCTCCTGCGGATTAGCCGACATTTTTCACAAATTTTACGAACAGAAGCCCTTATTTTCATAGCTGTTATTCCTTAATCCCGAATTCATTGGAAGAAAATAAGTTTCTTGAAATTTTTGAACCCTCAAATAAGCCCCCTGAAAGGAATCTTGAAATTGAAAAACCCACTTAATTTTTCTAACCCTTGTTAGGGGTTTTAACAATTATATGTCCCGGGGGGGTTGAATCATAATGATTTACTTTAAATCAATTTCAATTGAATTTTTTACCCTATACTACTGATAGTATGTATACGTATAAAAAACTTCTTTTGGTCGTTTCTAAAGCATAATCTACAATCATATATTCATTATCCAAAGGAATCCCGACCATATCATTGAGAAAAAATTCATGAAGGTTTAATTACTGAATTTTTTTTGTTCTTTCATTCCAGTTCCAGGTACTTCGAAGTATCAACTAATGTAGCACAGGAGGAGTCATAGTAATATTTAGTAGACAATTTGCCCTTTTCTTTTTTTTTTTTCACAAATAAGAAGGTTTCGGATACATTTCGGGTATTCTATCTATATAATATGGATTGATTACCATATATAACACAAAATTTCTCCGCCGATTCCTTCTAGTCGAGCGTCTCGGTCTGTCATTATACCTCGAGAAGTAGAAAGAATTACAATACCTATCCCGCCTAATATTCTAGGAATTTTTTGATAGTTAGAATAGATTCGTAGACCGGGTCGGCTTATCCGTTTTAAATTTAAAGTAGTTTGATATGGTCCTTTCCTATTTCTTCTATGTTGTAGGGTTAAAACAAAAAAGTCTTTATCGTTTTCCTGATGTTTTCTTACGTTCTCGATAAAACCTTCTCGTAAAAGTATTTTAACAATGGTTTCGGTGATGTTAGTTGATGCTATTCGAATCGTTCCTTTTCTATTCATGTCAGCATTTCGTATAGAGGTTATTATTTCAGCAATAGGGTCCCTCCCCATCGTAAATTCTTCTTTCTCCCGAATTTTGATATAATCAACATGTTTTTTGATTAATTAGTATTAAAGGTATATGCATAAGACATAAAATAATCTACTTGAGACATAATCCACAACAAATCTATATCATTTCAAGAATTTCGTTTAAATAAATAAAGAATTCTATTGAAGTAATCATCTTATACTTATAATACTTCAGGAGCTAATGAAACTATTTTAGTGAAATTTAACTGTCTCAATTCCCGGGCGATTGCTCCAAAAATGCGAGTTCCTTTTGGATTTCCTTCTTGATCAATTACAACTGCAGCATTGTCATCATATTGTATTATAATACCGTTGTCACGCTTGAGTTCTTTACAAGTACGTACAATTACAGCCCTGATCACTTCTGATCTTTCCAGAGGTGTATTGGGTATTGCTTCCTTGATTACAGCAACAATAACGTCACCAATATGAGCATAGCGGCGATTACTGGCTCCTATGATTCGAATACACATCAATTTTTGGGCTCCGCTGTTATCTGCTACATTCAAAATGGTCTGAGGTTGAATCATTTTTGAATCTCTTCTTTCAATGCAACAAAGGACGAAGAAAAAAAGAAATATTGTTTGTCAAAAAAAGAAAATCCACAATTGTTTTTGAATTTCTAAGACCTCTTTCTCTTGGTTTTCTATATTTCTATCCTGAAATAATGAATTGAGTTTTTATAGGCATTTTTGATGCTGCAATTAAAATAGCCTTTCTGGCTATATTTTCGGCCACTCCACCCATTTCATAAAGGATTTTACCAGGTTTAACGACAGCTACCCAATATTCGGGAGATCCTTTGCCCGAACCCATGCGTGTTTCCGTAGGTCTTACTGTAACTGGTTTGTCTGGAAATATACGTACCCATATTTTCCCACCCCGTCGTATATTTCGTGTCATTGCGCGCCGGCCGGCTTCTATTTGTCTAGATGTAATCCAAGCAGGTTCAAGTGCTTGAAGAGCATATCGGCCGAAACAAATACGATTGCCGCTATAAGATATTCCTTTCAGTCTTCCTCTATGTTGTTTACGAAATCTGGTTCTTTTCGGGTTATAGTTGATGTCTCTTTCTCAATTCCATCTCTACTACAGAACTGGACATGAGAATTTCTTTTCATCCAGCTCCTCGCAAAAAATCACAAAAAAGCTTTTAATAAATAAAATTCCATTTTTTTTTTTTTTATTTTATAAATAATAGATTGAATCATGGGATTCTTTAAAATCAGATTTCATTCAATCTATTATAAATTTGTATATTTTATTTAAATATATAGAATTCAATTTGGATTTTATTTCCATTTATAAATAATTAATGTCTTGTTATTGTTATAAGGAATGCTTTTTTTGTTTTGCATTTTGAATCATATTCATTTCATATTGGATTAACATGAGTAATCCAATAAAACTTTCGCGGGCGAATATTTACTCTTTCAATATCTATTTGAATTGTCGGGTTATCTCATGACCTCTCAGAATTCGAATAAAAAAAAAAGATTGGTCTCTGGTTTATTCCGCCATCCCACCCATGAATCATTAGGATTCTCTTAAAAATAAAAAAGAATCCTCTGCATTTACGGGTTCCGTCGTTCCCATCGCTTCTCGATTAATGGTTAGGTCTGAATTTAACAATGGAGCCCCCAATCAAATTTTTTCATTTTCTCTTGAATCAATCTTCTCAGTCTTTATTGACTCAAGGCTCTTGCTTGATTTTTTGTTCGATGAATAGATATTCGTTTAATTAGGGATGAATTTACATTGATGCCTTATTACATTGCCTTTTTTTATTTATGAGATGCCTCATAGACCTTACATATAGAAATCATATATCATGACTCTTTCTTTTTCTCTCTTTCTCTCATCCTTCCATTTATCTGTCTATTTGTTATTTCGCTTCACAACTTATACTCATAATCAGATTGGTTTTTCCTTTGATTATGCAAAAGAAGCTGTCAGTTGCTATAATGATATGACTGATATATCATATCTTGACTGATTTCTTGGATCCAGATAATGCGAAGCGATGAGTTGGTTATTAGTCTTAGAGTTATTAGTTCATACTCTAGGCCGGTCTGGTCCATTTTGTGAATCCTAATCTTAAAAAAACCAACGAGTCACACACTAAGCATAGCAAATCAAATAATCAATCAAATTTTTATTCAACCTTATAGAATTTAGAACTGCTCATTTTTTTTTTGATTGAACGTCAAAAATGAAAGAATTTTTTGTTTTTTTGTTCTATCTCAAAATACAATCTAAAGACAACGAAAATACTATTCTTATTATTCTTTGTCTATAAATATCCAAATTTTGATTCCCAATACCCCATAGATAGTCCGAACTGTATAGGAAGAATAATCAATTTTCGCCCCAATGGTTTGTAGAGGAACCCTGCCCTCTCTGATCCAGTCTACACGTGCAATATCTTTTCCGTTAATACGCCCTGCAATTTGTACTTGAATTCCTTTTGTATTCGCCTGTTCAGTTAATTCAATAGCCTTTTTCATTGCTTTTCGACAAGAAACTCTATTC